AACCAAATCAAAAGCATACCGTTGGAAAGTGATATTGTATCTTCACGATCAGAAATTAAACTGTAATGAACCCGTTTTTGTTCTGAGGTATCAACTAATGTGGGAGGCGTAATAAAAGAAACCCACGCCTTCTCTTGGCTTGTGTCACAAATATGAGAGCTACATATATAATTGGGATATCATAAGGATTACCATATATAGCACAAAATTTCTCCACCGATTCTTTCTAGTCGAGCCTCCCTGTCTGTCATTATACCTCGAGAAGTAGAAAGAATTACAACCCCCATCCCGGCTAAAATTCTCGGGATTCCTTGATAGTTAGAATAGATTCGTAGACCGGGTCGACTGATCCGTTTTAAATTTAAAAAAATTCTATTTGGTCCCGTCCTACTTCTTCTATGTCGTAGAGTTAAAACTAAAAAACATTTGTTGCTTTGCTGATGTTTCCTCATATTTTCGATAAAACCTTCTCGTAAAAGAATTTTAATAATGTTTTCACCGATGTTAGTATATGGTATTCGAACTGTTCTTTTTTTATTCATGTCAGCATTTCGTATATAGGTTAGTAGGTTACTAATAGTGTCTTTACTCATAATAAACTGAGATTTTAGGTGTTCCCGAATTTTGATATAATCAACATGCTCTTTTTTAATTATTTCTTAATTTTTAAACATTTATGAATTATTAAAGGCATATACGTGAGACACAAACAATCTACTAAATTAACTTAAATCCACTAATTAATCAATTTCAGTCAAATACTATAAACTGTAAAACTGTATTATGTTCCTAATCTTATAATACTTCAGGGGCTAATGAAACTATTTTAGTTAAATTGAACTGTTTTAATTCCCGGGCAATTGCCCCAAAAATTCGAGTTCCTTTTGGATTTCCTTCTTGATCAATAACAACCGCAGCATTATCATCATATCGGATTATCATACCATTTTTACGTTTGAGTTCTTTACAAGTACGTACAATTACGGCTCTGATCACTTCTGATCTTTCTAGCGGTGTATTTGGTAGTGCTTCCTTGATTACAGCAACAACAACGTCACCTATTTTAGCATAGCGTCGATTACTAGCTCCTATAATTCGAATACACATCAATTTTCTGGCTCCGCTGTTATCCGCTACATTCAAATGGGTTTGAGGTTGAATCATATCATTTTTATCTCTTGTTTCAATGCAAAGGCGACGTAAAAAAAAAAAAAGAAATATTGTTTATTCAAAAAAAAACCTCCAATTGTTTTTTTTCATCCGAAAAATGGATTTTGTTTGGTTCTAGACCCCTATCCTGAAATAATGAATTGAGTTCGTATAGGCATTTTTGATGCCGCTATTGAAATAGCTTTTCTGGCTATATTTTCTGGTACTCCGCTCATTTCATAAAGTATTCGACCTGGTTTAATGACAGCTACCCAATATTCGGGAGATCCTTTTCCTGAACCCATACGTGTTTCTGTAGGTCTTACTGTAACAGGTTTGTCTGGAAATATACGTACCCATATTTTTCCGCCGCGGCGTGCGTTTCGTGTCATTCCTCGCCGCCCTGCTTCTACTTGTCTAGATGTGATCCAAGCAGGTTCAAGCGCTTGAAGGGCATATCGACCAAAGCAAATATGATTACCTCGAAAAGATATTCCTTTCATTCTTCCTCTATGGTGTTTACGAAATCGGGTTCTTTTGGGGTTATAGTTGATGGTTATTTATTACTTCCATCTCTACTACAGAACTGGACATGATAGTTTCATCTCATCCAGCTCCTCGCGAATGAAACAATTCTAAAAAAATATACATCTATTTACTGAATAATATATGTAAACCATATATTTAATCATAAAAGCTTTTCATAATCTATTAGAAATTCCTATATTTGAAATAGAAATAAAAATGCATTCAATCTCGAATTCTATAAAATGCGGTTTATTATAAGGTTTTAACAAATCTTTATTTTATTTGGCCTTTTATTAGCATATTAGATGGACTACAATTTAGAAATCCTAAAAATTTTCGCGGGCGAATATTGACTATATTTAATATTCAGTTTATAGGATTAGTTCATGACATGACTTTTATTTTAGGATTAATTCATGACATACCTTTTCAGAATAAATGAATTGGTTCTTAGTTTGTTCCGCCATCCTACCCAATGAATCATTAGGATTCGTTTTTAATAGAATCGTTTGAAATCACGGGTTCTGTCGTTCCCATCGCTTCGCGATTAATGGTTAGGTCTGAATTTTACAATGGAGCCCTTAATTTGTTCTTGAGTCAACCCTCTCAGTCTTTATTGACTCAGGACTCTTGAGTTTTTTATTCTTTATTTATTCTTACATACAACAATTTTTTTTAATTATAGTTTAATCAGTATTAATGCTTTATTACATTTTCCCTTTATGAAATGAATTATTGACCTTACATATTGAAATTCTATATCATTAATTTTTTTTTCTTTCTCTCACCCTTCCATTTAGCTACATATTTTACTGTTATTGTT